AAATGGCAGTTCCAAAAAAACGTACTTCTGTATCAAAAAAACGTATTCGAAAAAATTTTTGGAAAAGGAATGGGTACTGTGCATCGTTAAAAGCGTTTTCCTTAGGGAAATCTCTTTCTACCGGGAATTCAAAAAGTTTTTTTGTGCGACAAAGAAATAAAATAAATAATAAAACGTTGAAATAATCTGAATCGGCCTGACTCGAAAAATTGACTGATTTTACTTCAAAAAAATTCTCGATTTCCATTCCCTATCTGAGTTAATCAATATAAAATGGAATTCTCGCCGCTTTGAGAATCTAGAATATGTAAAAAATTCTTTTGTTTACCTTACCAAATTCGAAAAAAAAAAGAATACTTTCTTTTTGTTAACAAAAAAACACAAGATACTCGCTTTTTTTAGTATATCTTTTCATTTTCAAGGTGGGGAGTATTATTTTCCCCATCAACCTATTTCTTCCAATAATAGAAGTTTTTATTTTTTCTATATATTCACTTTCTCTATATCTATAGAAGGGCGAATATATTTCGTTACTAAAATCATTGAAACTTCAATTTTAAACCTTTTTTGTGTAACTTTCTTACTCTTACTTTTCGATTTGCTCGAAATTCCTATATAGGCCACCCTATATTTCTTGTGATCAATCCATTCAAAAATACTTATTGAAATCATTCTGGATAACTAATGTACGAATTGTGAATGATTCAAAATGGATTCTTTTTTTATTAATATTCATTTATAAACTGCATTTTTTGTTTTCGATTTTTGAGATCAACTTAATTTTCAAATAATTCATTAAAAAAAAATTGGAGTTCTCTCCCTTAATTGAATAGTAGGATTTTTGAATTTTGCAAGAATTCAAGTTGAAGAGAGTATAAAATAAGATATAAAATAAGATGCACGAAATCAAAGACTCTAAACTAAAATAATGAACCTTTAAATACCTATGTTGAAGAAATTTTTATTCATCAATTTGAATCTTTCCTAAAAAATATTGCAACCAATCGAATTCTTAAACCTGGACGATTGCTTATTCATAGGCTATTATGAGTTCAAGATAAGCCAGCCGCTATGGTGAAATTGGTAGACACGCTGCTCTTAGGAAGCAGTGCTAGAGCATCTCGGTTCGAGTCCGAGTGGCGGCATGTCATCTCCTAAAAAAAGTAAATAGATCCTATAATGAATCCAACTCTCCATATAGATTTTCTAATTAAAGGACTCCTATAATCTCATGATATTTTCAACCTTAGAGCATATATTAACTCATATTTCTTTTTCGCTCGTTTCAATTGTACTTACAATTCATTTGATAACCTTTTTGATCGATGAAATCGTAAAACTATATGATTCATCCGAAAAGGGCATGATAATGAATCTGTTCTCTATAACAGGATTATTAGTTACTCGTTGGATTTATTCGGAACATTTTCCACTAAGTGATTTATATGAATCATTAATCTCCCTTTCATGGAGTTTTTCCCTTATTCATATAGCTCCATATTTCAAAAAAAACAGAAATATTCTAAGCACAATAATTGGGCCAAGTGCTATTTTTACCCAAGGCTTTGCTACTTCAGGTCTTTTAACTGAAATACACAAATCTACAATATTAGTACCAGCTCTTCAATCTGAGTGGTTAATAATGCACGTAAGTACGATGATATTAGGCTACGCTGCCCTTTTATGTGGATCATTATTATCAGTATCACTTATAGTCATTACAGTTAGAAAAAAAAAAAAGTTTTTTGCTACGAGTGATCGTTTTTTCAATTTCAATGGTTCCTTTTTCTTTGGTGAAATCGAATACAAGAACGAACGAAGTAATATTTTCAAAAATCCTTCTCTTTTTAATTATTACAGGTCCCAATTGATTCAACAATTGGATTATTGGAGTTATCGAGTTATTAGTCTAGGATTTATCTTTTTAACCATAGGAATTCTTTCTGGAGCAGTATGGGCTAACGAAGCATGGGGATCATATTGGAGTTGGGACCCAAAAGAAACTTGGGCTTTTATCACTTGGATCGTATTCGCGATTTATTTACATACTCGAACAAATATAAAATTGCAGGGTACCAATTCAGCAATTGTGGCGTCTATCGGATTTCTTATAATTTGGATATGCTATTTTGGGATAAATCTATTAGGAATAGGACTACATAGCTATGGTTCATTTACATTAACATAATAATTGAATTAAACACAATTCAAGGGATTATGATGAATAGGAATAGAAAAGTGTATAGTACATATCAGATAAAAAAACTTTGTGTGAACAGGTGAGAACCTTATGAATTTCATAGTGTAGTGATTTGCAGGGTTCTCACCTGTTCAAATTGATTGTTTTTTCTTTTTTATTCATCAAAACTATCCATAAAAAGAATTAGATAGAATGACTTCAACCTTTTCAACTGATAGTGAAAGAACAAAATCAGGATACATACCAATACCTAGTACGGGTAAAAAAATAGAGATCAAAAGAAATAACTCTCGCGGTCCAGAATCAAAAAAAAAAAGGTTGGTACATTAAATATCTTGTATCCATAGAACATCTGGCGTAACATAGATAATAAATAAATAGGAGTTAATATAATTCCAATTGCCATTACAAAAGTAATTAGTAGTTTTGTCATTAAAAAATATTTTGGACTAATAAGTAGTCCAAAAAATACTATTAATTCGGCAACAAAACCACTCATGCCTGGTAATGCAAGGGAGGCCATCGAAAAGCTACTGAACATCGTGAATATTTTTGGCATTGGGATAGCCATTCCACCCATTTCGTTAAGATACACAAGACGTATTCTATCATAAGTAGTTCCCGCCAAGAAAAAGAGTGCAGCACCAATAAATCCATGAGAAATTATTTGTAAAAAGGCTCCGTTGAGCCCCATATCAGTGATAGAACCTATTCCTATTATTATGAAACCCATATGTGATACAGAGGAATAAGCTATTCTTTTTTTTAAATTCCGTTGACCTATAGATGTTGAAGCTGCATAGATTATTTGCATTGCACCTACTATCATCAACCAAGGAGAAAATATAGAATGAGCATGAGGAAATAATTCCATATTGATTCGAACTAATCCATACGCTCCCATTTTTAATAAGATTCCGGCTAGAAGCATACAAGTACTATAATGCGCTTCTCCATGGGTATCGGGTAACCATGTATGTAGGGGTATGATTGGTAATTTGACAGCAAAAGCAATAAAAAATCCAATATATAATAGTATTTCCAAGCCCACAGGATAGGGCTGATTGGCTAATATTTCAAAATTGAGTCTTGGTTCATTAGAACCATATAAACCGATACCCAGAACTCCCATTAAAAGAAAAACAGAACCACCCGCTGTGTACAAAATAAATTTTGTAGCTGAGTACAGACGTTTTTTTCCTCCCCACATGGATACAAGTAGATAAACGGGAATTAATTCTAACTCCCACATCAGGAAAAAAAGTAAAAGGTCTCGAGAAGAAAATAATCCTATTTGCCCACTGTACATTGCTAACATCAGAAAATGAAATAATCGAGAATCTCGAGTAACTGGCCGAGCCGCTAAAGTAGCTAAAGTCGTGATGAATCCCGTTAGTAAAATGGGTCCTATAGAAAGTCCATCTATTCCTAATCTCCAATGAAAATCAAAAAAATTGATCCATTTGAAATCCTCTACTAGTTGGATTAATGGATCATCCAATTGAAAATGATAACAGAATGCATAAGTCGTTAGAAGAAGTTCTAAGATGCAAATACATATAGTATACCAACGAATTACTCGATTTCCTATATGTGGAAGAAATAAAATTAATGAACCCGCAGATATTGGCAAAACTACAATTATTGTTAATAAAGGAAAATGATTCGTGGTGAAGACAAGATACATTTAGGCCAGAAAAACCCGTGCTCAAAATATTTTATTGAATTTTGAGCACGGGTTTTGTCGGTAAAAAAATATGGATTCAAGGAGAGTTTTATGGAACGTATCAATAAGCTAGACCCATACTACGAGTAGTTTCTTGCGATAAATAAACTCGAACACTCAAGAAATCGGTCGGACAGGCAGATTCACATCGCTTACAACCAACACAGTCTTCGGTCCTTGGAGCAGAAGCGATTTGTTTAGCTTTACATCCGTCCCAGGGTATCATTTCTAATACATCAGTGGGGCACGCTCGAACACATTGAGTACATCCTATACATGTATCATAAATCTTTACTGAATGTGACATTGTATCTATACAGTTTTGAACATCATAAGATTTCGATCTAGTAAACTAACTTAGAAATGGATCCTATAATTTAGATACCAGACGAATCAATGAGTGATCATAATCAATCTACTTCCGAATTGATTTAGGAGCTAGGGCTAAAATACTTTGATTTCTTCTTTTTTTGCAACCATGATCATACTTTACCTATCAAGCCTGCTAATTTCAATTAATTTATGACTATTCCAATTTCCATTTATATTATTAATACTATTTATTCAACAAATTTGATTGGTTAATACGAGTTGATTTTCTGTTACGATAAATTGATGAAACAATAGCGGGTCCAATAGCTGCTTCAGCGGCTGCAATAGCTATAACAAAAATTGAGAAAATGTCTCCTCTTAATTGACGATTATCAAAAATATCAGAAAATGTTACAAAATTTATATTAACTGAATTTAATATAAGTTCAAGACACATAAGGGCTCTAACCATATTCCGACTTGTGATCAATCCATAAATACCAATAGAAAATAAATAGGCACTCAAAACAAGTACATGTTCCAGCATCATTAACCAACTCCTTATCAATCTTGATTCCTTTCAATCTGAACAATAATTCAATCGATTCGATTCTAACAAGTAGGAAACAAGGGAATATCTTAGTAATAGATCGATAGAAAGAAGGATTTCTTTTTTAGACAGTAACTAAAAGGATTATAACATTCCTTTTTCGTTGATTCTATTTGAATTCTTCGTTTTAAAGATTTATTATTGACGAGCTATAACAATTGCACCTATTAAAGCAACTAAAAGAATTATTGAAATGAGTTCAAATGGAAGAAAAAAATCTGTTGATAAATGAATTCCAATTTGTTGACTATTACTTATCAAATCGTGCTCTAGAATCTGGTTTGATTTTGTAGTCCAAATGATCCCATACCACGACGTATCTGGAATAGTAGTAATTAGTGAAATAAAAAGACTTGTACAAACCATTGAAGTAACTCCATCCCCAACGGTCCAAAGAGAAAAATCTTTGTAATATTCTGACCCATTCATGAACATCACAGCAAAAATTATTAAAACATTTATAGCCCCTACATAAATAAGAAGCTGTGCAGCAGCTACAAAATACGAATTTGATAAAATATAGAATAAGGATACACAAAAAAGAACTAATCCCAACGAAAAGGCCGAATAAATTGGATTCGGAAGTAATACTACTCCCAGACTTCCTAATATAAGACCCGATCCCAAAAAGACTAAAAGAAAATCATGTATTGGTGCAGGTAAATCCATTTTATTTTATAGAAAAAAATAACTCGAAATATTTCATGACTTTATTGACCTGACCAGGAAAGAGGAGGTTATCAGGATACTTCTTAATTTTAATTGACTGAAATTTGAATGGGGCGATGTGGATTGATGTAGATACAGTTATGGGGTTACCTCGAAAGCAGAGTTTCAAACTATAAATTTTAAAATCATATTCGAATAGAAATTGACTTTCAATTCAAATTAAACCACACTTATCGCCAAGTAACCGCTCATTTGTATTGACCAAGCAAAAACCTCATTCCCTAATTCAAGAAAAAAAGAACTTTTGAATCTAAAGGAATGTTTTTTGAATAGCAATTTTATCGATTTTTGATTTGAGGTGAATTCGAAGAAATTGTTCGAATTGTATAATCGTCAATTATTGACACCGGTAACCGACCTAAAGAAATTTGATTATAATTCAATTCATGACGATCATAAGTAGAAAGCTCATATTCTTCAGTCATTGATAAACAATTTGTTGGACAATACTCAACGCAATTACCACAAAATATACAGATTCCAAAATCAATACTGTAATTAAGTAATCGTTTCTTTCGAATATCAGATTCAAATTTCCAATCAACAACAGGTAGATCTATAGGACATACGCGAACACATACTTCACAAGCAATGCATTTATCAAATTCAAAGTGTATTCGGCCTCGAAAACGTTCCGATGTGATCAATTTTTCGTAGGGGTATTGAATAGTTACAGGTAAACGATTCGCGTGGGACAAGGTAATCATGAAACCTTGACCAATGTACCTAGCAGCTCGTAGTGTTTGTTGACTATAATTTAAGAACTCAGTTAGCATAGGGAACATATCGAATATCTATAAATAAATTGATACTTGTTTCTTTCTCTTGTTTCAGATAAGTTGTGAATAGGTAATTTTTTTACAGTGAAAGAAGTTGGGACGAAGTTGTTAATAATAAATTACCTAGGGAAATGGGTAAAAGAAATTTCCATCCAAGATTTAAAAGTTGGTCTATTCTCAGTCTCGGTAAAGTCCATCTTGTTGCAATAGAAATGAACAAGAACAAATAAGTTTTAGCTAATGTAATAAAGATATCGATTATTGTTCCAAAAACCTTACTTTTTTTTTGAATGTCAAAAAGCTCAGGAACGAATATGTATGGAATAGAAAGATTCCAACCTCCAAAGTAGAGAACTGTTACAAATAATGAAGAAACAAGTAGATTTAAATACGAAGCAACGTAAAATAAACCAAATTTTATACCTGAATATTCGGTTTGGTAACCTGCTACTAATTCTTCTTCTGCTTCTGGTAAATCAAAGGGTAATCTCTCACACTCAGCTAGAGAAGAAATTAGAAAAACTATAAACCCTATAGGTTGCCGCCACAAATTCCACCCCCAAAAACCATATTTTGATTGCGCTTCAACTATATCAACTGTACTTGAACTATTAGATAATCATAGTCGACGATAACATCACTGCTCCTGTCGCTATTACAGAACCGTACATGAGATTTTCACCTCATACGGCTCCTCATAGGTCACAAATAAATCTAAGGACCTTTCAACATTATTTTGATGTGGTTATAAGATCGATCGAGAGCCAAACGCTTATTCTAAGGTTTTGAATTAGACCAATGAAATTCTGTCTGCTAGATTTCGAATAAATAATAAATAAAGTGCTTCTGAATTGATCTCATCCTTTAATAATTTTCATTTTTATTTGTTGATTAAAAACCTTATCCTTGAATAAAAAAAGACTTTTTAGACGAATATCACATAGATATCTCAACCTATCATTTTCTATTACGAAAAAGAATTAGCGATTGCATTTCATAACAAGAATTCTATCTTTCTAAATAAGATAGGTATGAATAAAAAAATATCTTTTTGCAATTCTAGTCTTTTTATTTTCTTTCGTTCCTATTCTCCTTTCTCAAAAAGGGACATTATCCAAAGTAAAAGATTTCTTCGTTCTTGATAGTTATTTACTTAATCAGTGGATAGGAACATACTCTAGATCGAAATTGTCGGGGGTACTTCTTAATTATTTCTACCAACTTAAAGCCCCAACTCAAATTCCTTTTCTATAAAGAAATATCCTATTGGATAATTCCCAGAATCTCTATTATTAATCCTTTGTGTATCTTGGTCTTCCTAACCATCCACTCATTTTGTTTGAATCTCCCATTAGGGTAATTATTATGTTAATAGATGGTAAAAACCCCATAAGTTGATCTTTTGAACCCGCTTCAAGTCAAGATGACTAATCAACCAATCTTGGGGTAAAGAGTTTCGACTGCTTATGTCTTTACTTTCACTTAATCTTAATTCTTGTACATAGGAAATGAGATTGAATTCCTTTAACAGCAAATCTTTAAGCCGTTTTATTTCACTCATATAACTATCTCGTTTAGTTTATCAACCCCAATGAGCAATAAAAAAATATAAAATAGATATTCAGCTCATTTCATTTTCTTGCTATAAATAAAAGAAATAGGGGAATTTTTATGTCTCACTGAATCACACGTAGAGATATTGATAATACACATAGAGTTAATGGTATTTCATAACTAATTGATTGAGCAGCAGCCCTTAATCCACCTAAAAAGGAATATTTATTATTTGATCCATATCCCGACATAAGAAGTCCAAGTGGAGCAAGGCTTGAAACGGCAATCCATAAAAAAACACCAATACTAAGATCAGCTAGAATAAGTCCATAGCTAAAAGGAATTACTGAATAACTTAGCAAAATGGATATGACCGCTATGGATGGCCCCATACTAAATAAACAACTATCGCCTCTAGATGGAAGAAGATTCTCTTTGAAAAGTAGTTTTGTACCATCTGCTAAAGCTTGAAGAATTCCTAAAGGCCCAGCGTATTCAGGTCCAATACGTTGTTGTATTCCTGCAGATATTTCTCTTTCTAACCAAACAATTACTAGTACACCTAGTGTGATTCCTAATACAAGAGTCAAAATAGGGACAAGTATCCATATGATCCCATAGACCTCTTTTAAAGATTCCAATCTGGAAAAAGAATTGATAGTTTGTATTTCAGTTGTATCAATTATCATTTCAACGATCAACTTCTCCCATAATGATATCTATGCTACCTAGTATCGTCATAATATCAGCCAATTTCATTCTTTTAACTAATTGAGGAAGAATTTGCAAGTTGGTAAAACCTGGTGGTCGAATTTTCCATCTCCAAGGAAAAACACTCTGATCTCCTATCATAAAAATTCCCAATTCGCCTTTTGGTGCTTCAACTCTTACATAAAGTTCTTGCTTCGATAATTCAAAAGTCGGAGAAGGTTTTTTACTAATAAATCGATATTGAAAATCATTCCATTCGGGGTTTTTTATTCTATCAAAGCGTCGGATTTCTAAATTCTCATAAGGTCCCCCCGGAATTCCTTCCAGAGCCTGTTGGATGATTTTTATGGATTCTGTCATTTCACCGATTCGTACTAAATAACGTGCTAATGAATCCCCTTCCTTTTGCCATTGAACCTCCCAATCAAATTCGTCGTAACACTCATAACGATCAACTTTACGAAGATCCCATTGTATTCCGGAAGCTCGTAGCATTGGTCCTGATAAACCCCAATTTAATGCTTCTTCTGTGCCAATAATGCCTACGCCTTCAACTCGTTCTAAAAAAATAGGATTCCGCGTAATAAGCTTTTGATATTCAGCAACCCCGGTTAAAAAATAATCGCAAAAATCCAAACATTTATCTATCCAGCCATGAGGTAGATCAGCAGCTACTCCTCCGATACGAAAATAATTATGCATCATGCGCATACCGGTGGCAGCTTCGAATAGGTCATATATCAATTCTCGTTCTCGAAAAATATAGAAGAAAGGAGTCTGTGCCCCAATATCTGCCATAAAAGGGCCAAGCCATAACAAATGGGAAGCGATACGACTCAACTCCAACATAATAGCTCTGATATAACTAGCCCTTTGAGGTACTTGAATATTGCCTAGCTGTTCCGGTCCAAATACAGTTATTGCTTCTGTGAACATAGTAGCTAAATAATCCCAACGCGTTACATAAGGCAAATATTGTATAATTGTTCGATTTTCCGCAATTTTCTCCATCCCTCTATGTAAATAACCCAATATTGGTTCACAGTCAATAACATCTTCACCATCGAGAGTAACTATCAGGCGAAGAACACCATGCATTGATGGGTGGTGAGGGCCCATATTGACTATCATGAGGTCTTTTCTTGTAGTTGATGCAATCATAAGTTTTTCTCCCGAGTCATTCTTCCATGCATTTCTGAAAGTAAAAATAAGTTCATCAAACTTGAAATGAATAAGTTTAAATGGTATCACACTTAAAATTACCGAGTTTTTATTTCTCGAATATCCAACCGACTAATTAATTCTTTATAACGCCATATATTCTTTTTTGACAAATAAGCCAGCAGCCGTTGACGTTTTCCCAAAATTTTTCGCAAACCTCTCTGAGATGAAGAGTCTTTTTTGTGCAATTCCAAATGTGAAGTAAGTCTCCTTATTTTAGTGGTGAAACTGAATACTTGAAATTCAACAGAACTTCTGTTTTCTTTTTGAGAAAAAATAGAAATGAATGAATTTTTAACCATAAAAAAATGCCCCTTTGCCCCCTTTTTTTACATACAGAGATGGATTTTACTGATCAGTAATAATAATGCCATTCATTTTAATGTGGTATATACAATAATAGAATTTATGAACTTCTAATTTTCTGAAGTCAAATCAATCAATCCAATTGAAAATTGGATTTAGATAGGGGATATAAAGGGATTGGTACATTTTTACATCGAAGATTTTAGACCGAAAATAAAGCGGGTTCTGTTGATTTCTTTCGCAATCTAATTGAGACAAATTTCGTATTGGCTATTCGAATGAAATGTAAGACTTGCGATGTGTGTATTTGGTTGCTTTCATATACCCTATAAGCATATAGTAAAAAAGCGTATTATTCGCGAATTTTAAATCGTGGATACATCTGTATCCTTAACATACAAAAATGACTGCCATTGTTGGTATCAAACCAAGAACGATTCATACAAGCTAAATCTTCTAATCGATAATTAGGCCAAAGAAAAAGCTTTAATTTAATTAATTTCTTTTTCTCTCTATCCAGATGTTTATTATCAGCTGAAATTAGGTTGCTGTTTTTTACGTTCTTCTCGTTCCAAAATACTGAATTTCTATCTACACCATTCCTACTCTTTGAATTGAAACAAATTAGGATTCTCAATTTTCTACGACATCTAAACGATAAAATATTTTCAGGAACAAGCAAATATAAATGAGTTTTGTGTCTAGTTTCGGTTATTCTTTGATGTGGTGAACTAGCTTCATAAAAATTCTTCTTAGAAACATATCTTTGTTCTTGGTATTTTTGATTAGTTTGGTGCTTACTCTTATGAAATAACGAAATACCTATGATTTGATAAATAATCAATTGTCCATCGTCGTTTCCAGGCAAACGGATGGGTTCTATAATCAATACTCCCCTTTTCATCAATTCTGTAAGAGTTAAATTCTTCTGAATCAACATTATATCCAAACTCATTTCTCTCGTTTGAATCGAGGATATAATAATTTTCCTTGGATCTATCAGTCTAAGGAGGAGACAATATACCTTGATATTATTGATCATTTTTTGATTCAAAGTGTCGTCCCATCTCAATTGAAAAAGCAAATAACGTTTCAAGAAGAAATATAGTTCTGCTTCTGTGTTACTTTTGTATTGTTTTTGCTTTTTCGCTTTTTTTATGTCTTCATAATTTTCTTCAATGTCTTTTTGTTGTGAAAGAATAGAGCGAAGATATCCTCGGGCCGTGGATTCTTTTTGTTCTTGATTTCGATGATTTTTAGTCGATGGTATCAAAAAACTTCTTTTTTGCTTTTCATTGATCTTTTTATTTTCACTACTTTTTTTCTTTCTATTCAAATTTAAAAGAAGTAATTTACTTGGTATAAACCAAGGTTTCGTTTTATATGCATTATAAAGTAACACAAATTCTGGGAAGAACCAAAGTTCCAGATTTGATATGGAATGCTTTAACATTTTTTCATTCATTCCCATCCAATCAAAAAAAACTTCGTGGGGTTTTGGTGGATTGATTTCTGGAATAATAAGATAAAAAAGATCTTTTTTATTAATTATTTGAGAATTATTAGTACCAATCCGAGTATCTTGATTTCTATTAGTATAGATCGCGATCCAGGTTTCAATATCTACCCTTTGTATAAGACAAAAATGGAAAATTTTCCAATCAAAATATTTTCTATCGGCAGTTTTTTCCATCGATATTCTATCTATGTTTCCTATAAAATTATTGATAGAAATACTCCCCAGCATATCAAAAAGGGTGTCTTTATGTGTGTTATAAGAAATCTCTTGCTTCTTATTTCCTTGAAACGAAGATCTAGAAAAAAAACATTCTGTTTTATTTTCATAATCATAATTAAAAAATTTATATGATAAAAGATCATATCTATAGTATTTTTGAAAATTATCTTTTTTATTCGATTTATTCACTAATGAATAGACTTCAAATTTTTGTTGTTTTTTGGAATAAATTAATTCATTTTTTTCATATGAATCCCATTTTCTTAAATTTTCCTTTTTCGTCATACGACAGTGACGAACCCTATTTCGCCACTTTTCTGATATTAATCTAGACCATCTGATCTGAGATAAATCGTATTGATTATACCCTTTCAACCAGCCTTTCCATTGATTCATTTTATAACTTGAAAGTTTTTTATCTCCTAATTTCGAATGAAACATCTCTTGTATTTCAAAAGACTCCTTTACTTCAGGCTTAAGAAAAAAACGGATTCCTTGATATTGAAGAATAGATCTTAATTTAGACGAGTTACTAACTTGGATTTTTGATAATTTGTAAAATACATATGCTTGGGACATGTAGGATAAGTCATAAAAATAATGTGAATTTTTTT